TGTTTTATATGTATCCTATATGGTTGAGACCAAAAGCAAAAAAAATATTGCCAAAAATTAACAAGATGACATTTCCATTTCTTCATCAGAATAAGAGTCCCTTTTGAAGCCAGAATTCCTTTTCCTTGATATCGAACATAATGCATGAAAGTATCTTTGAAGAAGCATGGAATACCTTGAAAAGAATTATAACACATTACTACAAGATGTTCCATTTTTTCATAGAAATGCATTCGCTCAAGAAAAACTCCAGAAGATGTTGATCGTAAGTAAGAAGACTGTTTATGAAGAAATAGTAATAGAAATTCGCATTCAAATATATAAGAATTATATAGGAAGCCAATTTTTTTTTTGCTTTTTAAGAAGAAATGTATTTTTTTGGAAGTAAAAAGACTATTCGAATTATGATATTCGTGGAAAAAAAATATCAAAAAATGCAAATAAGGAACATCTTTGATCCAGCATTGAAGGATTTGAACCAAGATTTCAAGATGGATGGGATGGGGTATTAGTATACCTAATACATAATTTAAATGTGAGAATTTGTCCTCTAAAAAAGGAAATATTGAATGAATAGATCGTAAATTCTGAGATTTTGATATTTTTTTTTCTTCAGAGGAATAAACTAATCGCGACGAGAATGGAATTTCCAGAATGACTCCAAAACCTTCTGATACCATCTGAGAAGAAAAATTAGAAGAAAAAGAATTCTTGTGACCACAAAATGTATTTTTGTCAGAATCAAAGACCGAAGAAATCAAAGAATTCTGTTGATACATTTGATACATTCGAGTAATTAAACGTTTCACAAGTACTAAACTAGATTTATTGTCATAATCACCAATTTCGACTGGTTCGTAAAAAAAAAAACTATGAAAACTATAAGCATGAGCAAGTGAATAAATATACTCCTGAAGGAGTAGCGGATATAGGAAGTTTTTTTTCCGAAATATATCCTTTTTGAAATACAAATATCTTTCTAATTCTACCATTTACATAGATTTCTACTGGTACTGGAACCAAAAAGGGGGGCATCTTTTTTGTTATGTTATAAAATGTATAAAAAGAATGATACATAGTACAATATGGTCAGAACGGCGTATGTGTATATTATATGTAGTATATGTTGTAGTATATCTATGTGTATACTATATGTAGTATAATATATATACTAATTTATACTAAAAATTATAAAATTATACTAAAAAAAAAATTATACTAAAATTATACTATATAGTGCACTACTATATAACTATCTATATAGTATATATATATATATATATAATATAATAAAAAATAATATAATAATATTATAATAATATTAAAATATAAAATATATAAATTCAAATACAAAAAATACAAATATATAAATATAAATATATAAATATATATAAATATATATAATATTATATATATATATAATATAAAAATAATATAAAAAAAAATATATAAAAAAATATATAATATATATAAAATATATAATATATATATAATATAATAATATAAAATAAAATAATAAAATATAAAAATATAATAAAAATATAAAAATATAATAAAAATATAAAATATCAGCAGTCTATTCTATATAGATATATAATTCAAATAGATATATAATTCAATAAAAATCTATATACATTTAAGATAAGTAAGATAAGAACTTAATTCTAAGGAGAAATCCACGAATATACTTATACTAACTTTATTTATACTATTAAGTTTTTTATAGTATAGTATAAAAAGGTTATACTAATAAAAAAATAAAAATATTTTTAAAAATTAATAATAAAGGGAAAAAGAATATGTAAAAGTAAGAAAAAATAAGGAATATATACTCCGGGGACAGAGAGTCCAATCAACAGATCTTTTTACTTTCCCTTTCTACCCAATTGACCTATCTTTGGTAATTTAAAGATGACTAGAATAAAAAACATAACTAGAATAACAATAAAACAAATAAAATGGAAAAAAAAAGAAAAATCAGGAAAGGAATAGGAATAAGGGGTGAAAATCTTTTATTTTTGCAACCCGATCGTTCTTTTGACTTTGGAAGAATTTTTTTTTTATCAGTATACTATTTCTTCTACACATACGTCTCCAATCTATATTCAAGAATAAAGAATAATTAGGATTCATTAAAAAAAAAAAAAAGTCCACTCACAATTTACAAGAAAACCTTTTCCCACATCAGGCACTAATCTATTTTTAACGTCTAATTAGTAATTAGATTGGGTAATCATTCAAATTAAGAACATAAACTCGTTGCTTTTTGTCTTACTCGAATTGGAGCCATAAAGCTCTATCCATTTATTAACTAGACCCCCTATCAAATCCACTTATAGTTATACTTTACTGGAATTTTAAAATTGTTATAAAAAAAAGGATTATTATGTTCTATTAATAGTTTATTCTTTTTATTTTATTATTTATTTATTATTTATATATATATAAATATATATTTTATATATTTTATTATTATTATTATATTATTATTATTATATTATTATTTATATATTTATATATATATATTATTTAATATATATTAAATATATTTAAATATATTTTTATATCTTATATTTCTTATATTTAATTTATTTATAATTTATTTAATTATTTATTATTATTTAATTATTTAATATTTTATTATTTTTTTTTTTTTTTTTAATATAATTTAAATGAACTTCAATCTTTATATTCTTTTTTTTTGACGACATGCTTTTTTTCCCATCCATTACCTTTCAGGATCAGTCGCGGTCTTATAGACTCTACCAATAGTCTGGACGAATTCCTTCCTTCATCCAAATGTGTAAAAGATCATAGTCGCACTTAAAAGCCGAGTACTCTACCGTTGAGTTAGCAACCCAGATCAATATAATGTGTAGATATGATCAAAATTCAAAACAATAAAAAATAAATGGAATACAACTGCGTCAAAACCTGGAATTAGCAAAAAACAAATCTAAGCACCAAAATATCAAGTGGATCCGGTTAAAAAAGCAAGAAATTCAAACAAAAAAAAAATTGATAAAATTGGGTGGTTTGTTAATTTTATCAAAATTTTTGATCTTCGCAAAGAAAATATATTATTTATAATTTATACATTTATTATTATTATTATTTTTTTATTATTTTTTTTTTTAATTAAAATAAATTTAAAAAAATAATTAAAAAAAAATAATAAAAAATCCAGCATAAAGCGAAGGAAAGAAACAATAGGGAATGGGGATAAACAGATTTATATATCCACCATATAATTATATGGTGGTCAAGACACTATTGTCAATATGAATGGACTAAAAAAAAAATGTCACGAAATGAAATAAGAACTTGTGTTGGTTTATCAGAACATAAATAAGAAATAATAAATTAGAGTGAAAAAAAAGTAAAAGGTAGAGGTAGAAAAGCAAATTGGGTTTCTTTAATAAAAAAGAAAAGATACAATAACAATATAAAGTACAAGAAGAAAGATTACCCCCCAACAAAGGGGGGTTCCACAATAAGAACAATAAAACAATAAAAAAGTAAATAAAAAAAGATAAGTATAAATATAACAAACTATGAATAACACAGGGAAGGGTACTTGTTATACTACCCTTTATTTTATTCATTACTCTTTTTTATTTTTTATCAAAATCAACTCGAAATTTTTTCTTTAAAGAATTCTGCCTTACTTAAAATATCATGAACAGTTCCTGTAGGTTGAGCACCTTTTTCAAGGAAATATAGAATAACAGGAACATTTGAATAAGTTTGATTCTTTATCGGATCATAAAAACCAACTTTTCGAAGATCTCTTCCTTCTCTTCGGGATCGAACATCAATTGCAACGATTCGATAGATGGCTCATTGGGATAGATGTAGATAAAAGAAAAGATGTTCCCCCCTAGAAACGTATAGGAGGTTTTCTCCTCATACGGCTCGAGCAAAAATGATTCTAACTTTTTAGTTATATTTTAAAAAATATATGATTTATTATTATGATAACAAATGTATACATAAAGAATTAGACTATAATTTTAGTTTTTTTTTTTTATTCTTTACAGAATAAAAAATCTCATTCATACTCCTAACTCAAGTTGGGTATTTTTGAAAGAGTTCGAAAGGGAATCCTTAAAATTTCTTGAGCTGTCTCTAACCTCTTTTTTGTCTCTCGGATCTATTTTTTACTCATTCTGATTCTGATCCAATTGTATTGTTGAGACGATTGAAGATAGCATTTACTTGTTCCGGAATTCGTTTTCTTTGCTTTGCACTTTGTGAAATCATTGGGTTTAGACATTACTTCGTTGATTCTTTTCAAAAAGGCAGCAACAAACCCTTTGTTTTTTGTTCTTTCTATGGAAAAGAGAAAAATCATACAAAAAATGGATTCCCTTGTAATACACTTCCGATCGAAACAGTTTGAAAATTTATACAAAATTTACTTTTTAAATTGCAAACTTGTTCAAAATTGAACCTATCTTTTTATATTTAATTATTTATTTAATTATTTTTAATTATTTAATTAAATTAATAAATTAAAATTTTATAAAAATTTTATATTCATATTTAATAATCTTATAAAAAATCTTATCTTATTATATTATTATAATATATTATTATAATATAATATTATTATATTATGATCATATTATATTATTATACATTATACATATTATTATTTTATTTGCATATTTTATTGTATATTTAGTATATTATATTTTATATATTTTAGTATATTTATTGAATTGAAAGTATACTTACGTGAAAGTAAAAGTATATTTACAAAGTTAGTCTAACTTATTGATTGTCACTAACCCTAGATTAGTCTCCTCCGATAAATGAATCAATCGTTCTTGCTCGAGCTCCACTATATGCTATACCATTAGTCTTTTTTTTTACTAATCCAAGACAAATGAGATTAGGTTCCTAGCAGAATAAACTATGTCGAGACAAGAGCATCCTCATTCTATAGAAGATGACGGATGTTAGAATCCACAGCCAATCATATCCTTCAAGTCGCACGTTGCTTTCTACCACATCGTTTCAAACGAAGTTTTACCATAACATCCCCTCAATTTCATTATAATTTTGAACCGATTGATTTGATTCAATATGGAATCATGAATAGTCATTGGCTGAACAGATAATAATACACAATTTCTATTTATCCTATTTATCCATAGATAAATAAGTGTTTATCCAGAAAGAATTTCACTTCTTAAATAGAACCCCATATTATTATTTTTTTTTTTCACTTTAAAAGGGTTTGAAATAGAACAAAACAATAAAATAACAAACAATATATAATCCTTATATAATATATAATACATACGCATTTTCATATAGGCAATAGGCATTTCCTTTGTTCGTTGTATACAAATCTTTTTCGATTTACAGTTCAAAAATTTTTTATCAATTCCATAATGTAAATGGAATGGAATATAGTAATTTCCACTCAAATACTCATTAAATTGATTAAAAATCATTCATTTGATCATTTGAACTAAATAAAAAAAAAAGATGCAAAAGAAAAAAGAGATCTAGCTTTAAAAGCTTTAAGACCAGTGATGAAATTTGTACAAAAAATACCTTATAATTTTAATTTTATCTTAGAATCATTCTTAGAATTCAGAATAAAGGATTCATTAAATCACATTGTATCCAACATGAAAGAATCAATTAAATTGAAATAGAGAAGAATCCTTAGTTTCTGATGAAAACTTTTTGGGACGGAAGGATTCGAACCTCCGAGTAACGGGACCAAAACCCATTGCCTTACCGCTTGGCCACGCCCCATTTGGATTTCTCGGAAAAACTAAGAAAAATATTGGTTATTCGTCAATAACCAACCAAAATACATATGGAACATTGTCACTAGGATTCGACACATATGTAGATCTAAAATCAAAATAATTTTTTGATTGTTACAATTGATCATTACATAGAATTCAATTAAGATATTGTATGAAAGTAGAATTCTTTGTATTCTCATTTGATTGGAGAATGTAAGGAATTTTTTTTTTGATTGGGGAGAAGACAAAGAAAAATAATAATTTCTTTTTTTATCTGTTTTTTTAATTTTTGCCTCATAAAAACAACTCAATCAAATCTGATAATTTTTCATAATTACAATTTCATTGTAAAGAACAAGAAAAAAATGTTTGTTATGCTTAATAGTTCAATCTGTATCTGTCTTAATTCTACCCTTTATTCGAATTCGAGTAGTCTTTTATTCGCCAAATTGCCCGAGGCATATGCTTTTTTCAATCCAATCATAGACTTTATGCCGGTTATCCCTGTACTCTTCTTTCTCTTAGCCTTTGTTTGGCAAGCTGCTGTAAGTTTTCGATAAGGAAGAAATCTCTACTAAATTCATATTGATGATTTTTGCGATAGAAAAAATAGAAAAAGATGTTATTTTTTTTTAATGAAAAAAAAATGAATAAGAATAAGATGAGATAAGTCTTACATTAGTAACTCTCGATTCTAAAAAGAGAAATTCTTCTATCTCCTATTGAATTTGAATAAGGGTAACAATAATTCTTGATCAGCTTAGTTCTTCCTTCGTTCTGACCTTACCTTTATAATATCCCATATCCCACGGAATACCTAATTATAGGTATGGCAATAAATTTTTGGTAACGAAAAAATACAAATCTTATGACATTACAAAGAAATTCATGAAAATAAATTTCAAAAAAGTTTTCTTTTTTCATCTTTAGAACATCATATTTAAATAATGTATGTTGTAAAATAGGTGATGGTGATCTATTTCCTTTTTCAAAAGAAAGATTTTATCTTGGAGATTGTGTAATGCTTACCCTAAAACTATTCGTTTATACAATAGTAATATTCTTTGTTTCTCTGTTCATCTTCGGATTTTTATCTAATGATCCGGGACGTAATCCTGGGCGTGAGGAATGAGGAATAAAAAAAGAGATGAGATTCGTTTTTTGTTTTTCTTTTTTTTAATAGGTAAATATATCAATAAACGGAATAGATACTAAATAAAGATAAAAAATTCTTAAAAGAAAAGAATCGAAATTTATTCGAAAATGTTAAGTAATTAGGTAGGGCGGAGAGAGAGGGATTCGAACCCTCGGTACAAAAAATTCGTACAACGGATTAGCAATCCGACGCTTTAGTCCACTCAGCCATCTCTCCCCATTTAAAATGGGAAAATTTCTTATGTGATGTTACACGTTAAGTCAAGACCGAGAAAAATTCTAATTTTCCTTTTTTCTTTTATTTTATTATTATTAATTTTTTTTTAGGTTCTTTATTATAAGTTTATAAGATTCTAAGATAAGTAATCCAAAGGATTAAGGAATCAAAAAGAAAGAAATATAAAAAAGAAATGAAATATAAAGAAAATAAAATTTAAAAAGTACACTATTAAGTAATATGATATAATATAAGAATATATACTTCACTCGTCTAATTTATAAGACAATTCGAAATTTTTACATTTTACAATAGATCGAAATCTAATAACTAAGAAGAATATAGAAAAAAAAATAA